ATTTATAGACTACCACAGATTTTGTTCGTATGTTATCCATTATTATTATTATTTTATTATTATTTTATCCATTTATTTTCTTATTTTCTTTTATTAAAAAAAAAGAAAATAAAGACTTCTTGTATCCCAGCAAATCCAATGAACCCACCATTTGAATAAAGTAAAATAAAAAAGCAAGTCTATAGAACAGAGAGAAATCTATACATTTATTCACGATCGGATTATATTTGTTTGATATACTGTTGTCAATATAAAAGTTAATGCTGAGAAAAGAACATAATGTAGAAAACCATAAATTAAAATAAAAAATTATTCAAGATTTTCTTATTAAATTCAATATAATATTTAATTACTATAACTATAATAAATTTATTATATATTATATTATAAATATATAAATATAATAAATATAATATAAATTATATAAATCTAGAATAATAAATATATAAATATTATATAAATTATAAATATAATAAAAATAAAAATAATAAATATAATAAAATGAAAATATAAATTCAAAATAAAAAAACTAATGACTTGTATTGAATTAGCACTACATATTTAATAAAGATAAATACAAAAAGGTATAGGCGTAAAAAAAATTCGGAGAGAAGTATAAAAAAATATTGATTGGGTTTACTCAATCAATATAAGTAAAAAAAGCAAGCCTAAATCCCATGTTTTTTTTATGAAGAAATAAAATAATAAAAAAAATAAAGTTAAAGTTTCAACGAAAATTCAACCATTATTGAATTAGCGATAATGTAAAATTTTATATGTATAGATCCAACTACTTCATTCATTTATTCACTTGATCTTTTGTCTATCTATCTGTCTTATATGAATTTATCTCACTAAAATAACTAAAATAAAAATAAAATTTTGTCGTTATCGACGACGACATTTTATGGTAGTAATAATAAATGTTATGGTAGTAATAACTAAAAAGAGGGGGAGTTGTATAGAATAGGTTATACAAAGTTATATACAAGTCACCCCCCTCTTTAAATTTAGTTATTTATTGTATTTCATTAATTGATTAATTGAATTTCATCTGTTAATTAAGAGAAAGTTCCATAAAAACTCCCGCCTTCTTTGAAATGTCATGAACAGTTCCCGTAGGTTGAGCGCCCTTTTCAAGGAAATATAGAATAGCAGGAACATTTAAATAAGTTTGATTCTTTATCGGATCATAAAAACCCACTTTCCGAAGATCTCTTCCTTCTCTTCTGGATCGAACATCAATTGCAACGATTCGATAAACCGCCCATTGGGATAGATGTAGATGAATAATACCCCCCCTAGAAACGTATAAGAAGTTTTCTCCTCGTACGGCTCAAGAAAATTAGAAATTATGTCTATATATAGAATTTATAATTAATGTCAAATAGATCCATCAAATCATCAAATCAATTAAACTATGATTTAAGTACTTTTTCTTATTCCTTATTCTTGCCCGAAAAAGACAAAAAAGCATTCGTATTCACATTCTCATAACTCAAGTTGGATAACTCTCAAATAATCCAAAGGAAAACCTTTAGGCATTTCCTTTATTGAGCGGTCTCTAACCACGCATTTTTTGTCTGTCTCCTTTAGAATTTATTTTGATTCTTCATTATGATCTATTTTTTGAGACAACTGAAAACGGTATTTACTTGTTCCAGGATTCTTTATCGTTGCCTTGAATCGTTGGGTTTAGACATTACTTCGGTGATCTTTAATCATTAAAAAAAATGGCAGCAACATACCATTTTTGTAATTTCTTTATATCAAAGAATCATACAAATGGTTGATTCCCGTGTGATACACTTTTGATCGAAATTTACCAATTCCAATAAATTTTCGTTATGAATTTGAAACTTGCTAGAATTGGATCCTTTCAATTTATATATCGAAAATATACTTACGAAGTTGTTTCAACTATTAATTAACACTAACCCTAGATCCATGTCCCTAAAAAATGAATCAATACTTTTTACTCGAGCTCCATCATGATCATGTACTATTTACATCGCAACCCTCAAAAAATGAGGTTTTTCTAGTGGAACAGAACAAACGATGTCGAGCCAAGAGCACCCTCATTCCTATATAATTAATATAAAAAAAATGGTGGATGTAAGAATCCACAGCCGACCATATCCTTCAAGTCGCACGTTGCTTTCTACCACATCGTTTTAAACGAAGTTTTACCATAACATTTATCTAGTAGGTTGCTGTAACCAGTATGTAATTGATTCAATTATGGAATCATGAATAATCATTGGTTCGGTCGGTACATAGTAATCTATACTTTTATGAATGGGTAGTTTCTGAAGAAGTCTCAGCAAGAATTCAATTAATTTAACCCCCCACATATATATATTTTTTATTTCTTTATTATTTATTATTTCTAATTTATTTAGAAATAATAAATAACACAAATAAGTTATTATTTTTTTTTATTTTTATGAGTAACTAATTTAAATATGAACGGTATGGACATAGAATGAAAAGCCCGCCCCCCGATTTTCATTTTTTAATTAAAACTCTTTTCTTTTGATCTATGCTCCCATCTTACTTGGATACAAATAAATTCAATTACATCTGTGTGTTATTTGGTGTTATTTGAACACGATTAAATTTTCGAAAAAGATATAATTCAGATAAGAATTAATCATTATAAGAAAAAAGAATCATATTCTATCCAATATTATTATACTTTAAAAAAAAAAAAAAAAGAGAAAGTTGTTTAAAATTTAAAAAAAAAAGCCAATCTTTTATTCTGATAGAAAATCGGTATTCTGATACGATATATATAATCTGATATGATATATATAATCTGATATGATATATATAATAGGTATGCTCTGGGACGGAAGGATTCGAACCTCCGAATACCGGGACCAAAACCCGTTGCCTTACCACTTGGCCACGCCCCATTTTATATTTATATTCGACATTAATAAACACTAATATTCTTATTAGCTGTTCGTCAATTATAGTCCAAATATCTATAGAATAGATTGTTACTAGGATTTTTATACATTTAGATATAGAATTAAACGAAATTTATTGATCATTACATATAATTCAATTAAGATATTGTATGAAAGTATGATTTCTTCTATTCTCTTTTAATTTGAGAATTGAAGTATTTTTAATTGAGTTAGTTCAAATCAAAGAAAAGTTTTTGGTCTACCCTTTTTTAATTTTTAGTTTTTACTCATTTTTTTATATAACTTAAACTAGAAAAAAAAAAAATAACATTATATATTATTAATTATTAATAACAATAACTCATATTAATAACTCAATCAAAATAAATACAATTATCTTCAAGAACAAAACAAAAAAACAAAACGTTTGTTATGCTTAATATCTTTAGTTTGATCTGTATCCGGTTTAATTCTGCTCTTTTTTCAAATAGTTTTTTCTTCGCCAAATTGCCCGAGGCCTACTCTTTTTTGAATCCAATCGTAGATTTTATGCCAGTAATACCTCTGCTATTTTTTCTCTTAGCTTTTGTTTGGCAAGCTGCTGTAAGTTTTCGATGAGATCTTGAATACTGTCCTAGAAAAATTCATGATTTTTTCTAAAAAAAAAATTCTAACAATTGATAAGATCAGATAAGTCGTATAGTATAAAGCTTCGATTCAAATATTGAAATTCTTGTATCGCCACGATAAGTCTGGAGATCACCCCATTTACTAATTTGAACCCTTTTTTTACATTGAAAGAACCTATTAGAGTACCCCACAATTATATATTGTGGGTATAAAAAAAATTTTGGTAATGAAAGACTTGACTCATATTACATTACAAATGAATTTCTGAAAATTCTTTTCTATTTCTAGATTTATAAAAACCATTTTTTGGTGTCAAAATGAGGTATGTGTGGTATAAAAATGGAGAATCTATTCTCTTTTTTTTTTCCAAAAAAATGATCTTGGAGATTGTGTAATGCTTACTCTCAAACTATTTGTTTACACAGTAGTGATATTCTTTGTTTCTCTCTTTATCTTCGGATTCCTATCTAATGATCCAGGACGTAATCCTGGACGTGAAGAATAAAAAAGAAAGTTTTTGTTTTCCTTGCTCGATTTTTAAATGTTCTTAGGATTTTATCTATTCCACATCTTTAACTATTAAATAAAAAAAAGACTCGTCGAAATTGAAAGATAAATAACAAATACCAAGTCATTGACAAAAGCGGAAAGAGAGGGATTCGAACCCTCGGTACGAAAAACCCGTACAACGGATTAGCAATCCGACGCTTTAGTCCACTCAGCCATCTCCCCCAATCGAAAAAGGATAATTACTATGTTACATTACACAAAAAGCAAGGTTTGAAAAAAGAGTCTTTCTTTCTTTTATACCTCTTATTTTTTTTGATTTATTATATTATTATTTTATATTTTATTATATATAATTATCTATTATCTAGTATCTAGACATATAAAAATATAAAAAATATCGAAAATAAAAGTAATTCCATTGAGATAAAGTAAGGGCTCGAAAGAGATATCTCCAATTCACTATTCCATTCACTATTCCAATGAATAGAAATTAATATATATATAATTTATAATTTATATAATTATAAATACCTAAATAATAATATATATTATAAGTAATAAATATATAATATAAAGTACCTCTTTGATTTCGTCTGCAAGAGCTTTTTTTAATTCCACAGCCCGGCCTGGTCAGTACCTCGCTGGGCCTTTTTTGTTCCAATGAATCATAGAAAAAATGATTTATTTTTTTTTTGAAAAATGAAAAAAAAATGCTTGTTATTGAAACAACAACAATCATAATAAAGACTATTTCGATTCCTATGATACAGAATACAATCAAAGTGTCATTTCTTAATTATTTGATCTTTTTTTTATTCCAGTTTTATTCCATTTATTTTACTGGAATAAAAAAAAAAGAAAGAATGGAACCATATATTCTTGCACAATTTTATGTTTTGGCGTACATTATCGAGCCGTATCTGTCAATGTCAAAGCACCCCCATC